GAGTGAAGAAAGGAATTCCTATTACTCCTATGAACAAAGTAAATAAACCTAATACAAGCATAGGAAATAACATAGTATTGTCTGACTCATGGGGATCCAAAAAACTTTTCTTAGTCCCGAAATCGGGAATAGTATAGAAAGACACTGTCATACTGCTTGCATTACTATTAAGTGTATTTTTTTTTTTTAGAAAAAAAATATTTTTATCATTTTTCTTTGTTAATAAAGGTAATAAGGAAAAATTGGGTTTAATTTTCTCTTGTCCCTCTCTACCCCATAAGGATGTTGAATAAACCGAGCTTTTTTTTTTGACACTATAAGTTTGAAAATAAAAATTTAAATGGCCCTCAAACGTAAGTAAATATATACGAAACATATAAAACGCAGTTAATCCCGCGGTAGAACAAGCAATTATTGCAAAAAACGGTGAATACAACCAAGTATCATTAAGAATTTCATCTTTGGACCAAAAACAGCCAAGAGGCGGAATACCACAAAGAGAAAGTGTCCCCACTAAAAATAATGTTCTTGTAATCGGTACCTGTTTTTTTAAACCTCCCATAAGACCCAAATTCTGGCTTTTATCTGGAGAATAACCAACAATAGTTTCCATTGAATGAATAATGGATCCGGAGCCTAAAAACAATAATGCTTTGGAATAAGCATGAGTGATCAAATGAAACAAAGCCGCTTGATAAGAACCCATACCGAGAGCCAACATCATATAGCCCAATTGAGACATTGTGGAATAAGCTAAACCCCTTTTAATATCTTTTTGAGCAAAACCTAAAGTGGCCCCTAAAAGTAATGTTATTATACCTATCAACGCTATTAGATTCATTATGTAAGGTAAAACTATTAAAAGCGGTAGAAGGCGGGCGACAAGAAAAATACCAGCTGCTACCATAGTAGCAGCATGTATAAGAGCTGAAATAGGGGTAGGCCCCTCCATGGCATCGGGTAACCACACATGAAGGGGAAATTGAGCAGATTTCGCAATCGCACCCGCAAATAATAGAAAGGCGCACAAAGTAGAAAAGAAAAGATTAACTTCATTCTTATAAACCACTTTTTTGAATATTTCAAATAAATCTCGAAATTCTAAACTGCCCGTTATCCAATAAAAGCCTAAAATTGCTAATAATAAACAAAAATCTCCAACGCGATTAGTCACAAATGCTTTTTGACAAGCATTCGCTGCAATAGGCCGGGTGAACCAAAACCCTATTAATAGATAAGAACACAGTCCAACGAATTCCCAAAAAAAATAAATTTGTATCATATTACAACTAGTAACTAATCCTAACATTGACGTATTGAAAAGATTCATATAAGCAAAGAACCTCAAATATCCCTGATCATGAGACATATAATAATCACTATAAATAAGAACCAGAATTCCTACAGTAGTTATTAATATTAACATAATAGAAGCAAGTGGGTCAATTAAAGAACCAAATTCTAACGAAAAGTCATTATTGATAGTCCAAGACCATATAGATAGATAGATAGTAGGTTTATTCACTTGTTGAATAGCCAGATAAGTTGAAAAAATCATAACTATACTTAAGAATAAAATACTTGTAAAAACCCACATACGGCGAAGAGCTTTTGTTGCCGTGGGGAAAAGTAAAAGTCCAGCTCCTATTAATATAGGAACTGGAAGGGGAATAAAAGGTATAATCCATGAATATTGATATGTATATTGCATAAAAAAATTTTTTATATCTTAATCTAATTGTTTATGATTTACCGGCTCTTATTTTTTTTTTTAATGAAAGGGTTCGGTTAATAAAAAAAAAATAGAGAATTTAATAGTCGTAATTATTTGTACGTATTATTACACTAATTTATATATCTATTATCTATAGCACAAGGATAAAAAATTACACCAAAAAAATAAAGAAGTGTTTGACCTGAATTAGAAAAAATTCTAATTTTTATCAAAAACCTTATTTTTTGTTGGCTTATTGAGAATCATTAACCAATAGATTTTTGGAAGGTAATTTTTTGTGTAAGAAAGTAAGAAAAGACATCTTTTTTTTGAGTAAAGGCTGGGATCTTCAAACCATAATATCCAATTCTAACACTTGGCGCTCCCTCCCTAAAATTAAAAGGAGGAATTAACAACATAGCTTTTATAAACTTTATAGATTAAGTACAGGTCTTTTATACATTTTCAAATTTAATGTACTCTTTGTGGGGCTCCGGCCTATTAAATTTGAAATCAATAAGGTATGGGGGTTTAAACTTTTGATGAATTTATCACCCATATAAATAGAAGTAGGACAACAAATATAAATTTTAGAGAGATATAAAGAAGGGTGTGCAGTCTTTTTTTTACTATATTGGGATATACAGGCTAGAAAATAAATAGATAACCAGATAAGAAAAAGTAAAAAACAATTGGTTTTTTTGAACAATAGATAATAGATGTCTTTGACATTCAACTATACCAATAAAAAAGGGATTTTTAATGGCAGTTCCGAAAAAACGGACTTCGATCTCAAAAAAACGTATTCGTAAAAATTTTTGGAAAAATAAAGGATATTGGGCAGCATTCAAAGCTTTTTCATTAGGTAAATCTCTTTCTACAAGGAATTTCAAAAGTTTTTTTTATGCAACAAAAAAATCATAAAAGATTCTAAAAACCTGAGTTGCTTTGATTCGAAAAGGAGTAAGTCTATTTTGTTTTTAATTAATTATAAGTTATTTATAAATTTTATTAGTTTCATAGAACTAATAAGAAAAATCCATATTTTATAATGTTTTGACCCGATCAATAACAATGATTAATTAGGTTTGGTTTTCTAATTAAAAAATTCTTGTTTCTTTGAATTTGAAATAAGGAATAAACAGAAGATTTAACCTTTTTTTGAATATGTCTTATCGTTTTTATGATGGGGAAAATAAGAATCCCCATCGATATTAAAAAAAGGAAAGACTTTTCCTTTTTTTAAGAGATTATAGGACGAATACGCTAACTTTAGATGCTATGTTTGCACTTAAAGATCAATCAATAAACATATATTGCATTGAATTGACTACATCGCTCTCGACAATTGAATAAAAAGGGGGTTATTATGATTTCGAACAAGCCGCTATGGTGAAATCGGTAGACACGCTGCTCTTAGGAAGCAGTGCTAAAGCATCTCGGTTCGAGTCCGAGTGGCGGCATGTCATCTTCTAAATAAGTCCTATACTAAGTTCAACTACCGAATTCAATTCAATTATCCTATAATTTAAATTGAATTGAAATCCCCTCTTTATTTTTATTTTAAATTTGTTATGATATTTTCAACTTTAGAGCATATATTTACACATATTTCCTTTTCAGTCGTTTCAATTGTAATTACAATTCATTTGCTAACCTTATTAGTAGATGAAATCTTAAGACTATCTGATTCGTCAGAAAAGGGGATGATAACTACTTTTTCCTGTCTAACGGGATTATTAGTGACTCGTTGGATTTATTTGGAACATTTACCATTAAGTAATTTATATGAATCATTAATTTTTCTTTCATGGGGTTTCTCCAGTATTCATATGGTTCCATATTTCAAAAAATCAAAAACTTTTTTTAATTTAAACGCAATAACCGCGCCAAGTGCCATTTTTACCCAAGGTTTTGCTACTTCAGGCCTTTTAACTGAAATGAGCCAATCCGAAATATTAGTACCCGCTCTTCAATCCTATTGGTTAATAATGCACGTAAGTATGATGGTATTGGGCTATGCAGCTCTTTTATGCGGATCCTTATTATCAATAGCTCTTCTAGTTATTACATTTAAAAATTTAATAGTAAGTTTTAGTAAAAGCGAAAATTTTGTAAACTATCCAATTTCGCCGGGCAAAATTCAATACATAATAGATAAAAAGAGCCGGTTAAACCGTTTACTAAAAACTTATTTTATTTTTTCTAGGAATTATTACAGGTTTTACTTGATTGAACAATTTGATTTTTGGAGTTATCGTATTATTAGTCTAGGGTTTCTTTTTTTAACGATAGGTATTCTTTCGGGAGCTGTATGGGCTAATGAAGCATGGGGGGCGTATTGGAATTGGGATCCAAAGGAGACTTGGGCTTTTATTACTTGGACCATATTTGCAATTTATTTACATATTCGAATAACTAAAAGTTTTAAAACTGAAAATTCTGCAATTGTCGCCGCAATGGGCTTTCTTATAATTTGGATATGCTATTTTGGGGTTAATTTATTAGGAATAGGATTACATAATTATGGTTCATTTACATCTAATTAAATTGAAGAAAGTACTTGAAAAATACAAAATAAACATACGAAAGTTTAAGTGTATACAAAAAAATATCATGTAATCAAGCGAGAACCCTTACTTTTTTTTTTATTCTTTTACTTAATTCAAAAGATTCTAGCTTGATTACATACATAGTTATAAAAAAAACTCCTATTTATTTTACTCAAACTTCAGAGAAGAAAAAATAATTATTTTTCATTCTCCAACAAAGAATTTTTAAAATCATAATATTTTTCTTATTTTTTAATTTACTAATGAAAATTATGGATAAAAAAAATTAGATAGAAGAACTTCTACTTTATCAACTGATAGTGAGAAAACGAAATCCGGATAAATACCAATGGATATTACAGGTAAAAGAATAGAGATCGAAAGAAACACTTCTCGGGGCCCAGAATCAACAAAATAAGAGTTTGGGGCATTAAAAAGCTTGTATCCATAAAAAATCTGACGTAACATAGATAATGAATAAATAGGAGTTAATATTATTCCAATTGCCATTACAAAAGTAATAAGGATTTTGGACATTAAAAGATATTTTTGGCTAGTAAGTATTCCAAAAAATACTATCAATTCTGCAACAAAACCGCTCATTCCCGGTAATGCAAGGGAGGCCATTGATAAGATACTGAAAGTCATAAATATTTTTGGAATTTTGATTGCCATTCCTCCCATTTCATCAAGATAAACGAGACGTATTCGATCATAACTCGTTCCTGCCAAGAAAAAAAGCGCGGCGCCAATAAATCCATGCGAAATTATTTGTAAAATGGCCCCGTTGAGTCCGGTATCGCTTATCGAAGCAAGTCCTATAATTATGAAACCCATGTGAGATACAGAGGAATAAGCTATTCTTTTTTTTAAATTCCATTGACCAGGAGATGTTGAAGCTGCATAGATTATTTGAATTGTGCCGACTAGCATCAACCAAGGAGAAAATAGAGAATGGGCGCGGGGCAATAATTCCATATTTATCCGAACTAATCCATATGCGCCCATTTTTAATAAGATTCCAGCTAGCAGCATACAAGTACTGTAATGTGCCTCTCCATGAGTGTCTGGTAACCAAGTATGTAAGGGTATAATCGGCAATTTAACAGCAAAAGCAATAAAAAATCCAATATAGAAGAGGATTTCTAGTTCTACAGGATACGAGTGATTCGCTGATGTTTCAAAATTTAATGTTGGTTCATTCGAACCAGCTAAACAAATACCTAGAATTGCCATTAATAAAAAGGCGGAACTTCCCGCAGTGTACAGAATAAATTTTGTTGCTGAATATAAACGTTTCTTTCCGCCCCACACGGATATAAGTAGATAAACTGGGATTAATTCTAATTCCCACATGATAAAAAAAAGTAAAATGTCTTGCGAAGAAAATGGTCCAATTTGACCGCTATACATTGCTAACAGAAGAAAATGAAATAATCGGGACTCGCGAGTAACCGGCCAAGCCGCTAAAGTAGCTAAAGTAGTTATAAATCCCGTTAGCAAAACGGGTCCTATAGAAATTCCATCTATTCCCAATCTCCAGGAAAAATCAAAAAAAGGGATCCATTTATAATCCTCTCTCAGTTGGATTAACGGCTCGTTCAAGTGGAAATGATACCCGAATGTATAAGTTGTTAGAAGAAGTTCTATTATACATATAGAAATAGTATACCACCTAATTAACTTATTTCCTCTATGAGGAAAAAATAAAATTAAGGAACCCGCAAATATTGGAAAAACTACAATTATCGTTAACCAAGGAAAATCATTCGTAGTAAAAATAAGATACACTTGGACCCAAAAATCGCGTGCTCAAAAAAATATATTTTTTTGAGCACGCGATTTTTTCGGTAAAGGTAAAAAATAAGATGTAGTCGTATTGAAATCGGGAACGTATCAATAAGCTAGACCCATACTTCGAGTTGTTTCATGCCACAAATAAACGCGAACACTCAAGAAATCCGTTGGACAGGCGGATTCACATCTTTTACAACCTACACAATCCTCCGTTCTTGGAGCAGAAGCAATTTGCTTAGCTTTACACCCGTCCCAAGGTATCATTTCTAATACGTCTGTGGGGCAAGCTCGGACACATTGAGTACATCCTATACACGTATCATAAATTTTTACGGAATGTGACATTAGATCTATAATTTTTTTAATAAGATATTTTCGATCTAGTAAACTTGTAAATAAATCATATATTTAGATACTAGATGAATCAATGATTTAAATTTCTCAGAATTTTTCTAATCAATCCACTATGGATAAACTCTTGGAAAAGGACCAGGATACTTTGATTTCTTATATTTTCGCAAACATGCAGAATGTAGAATACACGCTAATTCAAATTTTTGAATGGTTAATACTATTTATTTAACAAATTTGATTGATTCATACGAATTGATTTTCTATTACGATAAATTGACGATACAATAGCGGGTCCAATAGCGGCTTCAGCGGCTGCAACGACTATAACAAAAATGGAGAAAATATTGCCTTTTAATTGGCGGCTATCAAAAAAATCAGAAAATGTTACTAAATTTATATTAACCGCATTAAGTATGAGTTCAAGACACATAAGAGCTCTAACCATATTTCGGCTTGTGATCAATCCATAGATACCGATAGAAAATAAGTAGGCACTCAAAACAAGTACATGTTCCAGCATCATTGAACAACTCCTTATTAATTTAAATTCATTTGAATATAACATGAATAACAAGACAACCCCAAAAATTTACGATAATATAAAAAAAGTATGTAACAAAAAAATATATTAGAAATAAGTAAATTAAAATTTGCCTTGGATTGTTGTTAATAAAATTATCATCATTGGCGTGCTACACAAATTGCACCTATCAAACTGGCTAAAAGAATTATTGAAATGAATTCAAAGGGAAGAAAAAACTCTGTTGATAAATGAATTCCAATTTGTTGACTATTACTTATTAAATCATGTTCTATAATCTGGTTTGATCTTGTAGTCCAAATAATCCCGTACCATGAGGTATCTGTAATAGTAGTCATTAGTAAACCAAACATACTTGTACAAACCAGCAAAGTACCCCCATTCCCTACCGTATAAAGATTTAAATCTTTGAAATATTCTGAACCGTTCAGAAACATTACAGCAAAAATGATTAAAACATTTATAGCTCCGACATAAATAAGGAGTTGTGCAGCAGCTACAAAAAATGAATTTGATAGAATATATAATAGGGATATAGAAACCAGAACAAATCCCAACGAAAAGGCAGAATAAATTGGGTTGATAAGTAATACTACTCCTATACCGCCTAAGATAAGACCTAATCCCAGAAAGACTAAAAGAAAATCATGTATGGGTCCATGCAAATCCATTATATGTAGTATACGAGATAAAAAAAGAATTTCATGACCTTATTGAGACCAGACCGGAAAAAATGGTTGATTTTTTCATTCATACTAAAATTATATTTGCATTAAATCCTAATCCTAGGGGGTATGAATTAAAGTGGGTACAGTTTTTGTTCAAATTTCCCGTTTTTTATGAATTGAACAGCTCGAATACGAAATAAGCCATAAAATGTCAGAAATATTAATTTTTAATCCAAATTAAAACGCGATTCTTATCAACTCTTACCGACGAATAACCAGTTAGTATTTGTAGTTATTGAGACCAAACAAAGCGTAAAAAAAAGAATTTCTTTAAATTCTTTAAACTAAAACTCAACCTTAGCAATTCCTAAATTTTCCTTAATCTAGGATTTCCCTATTTTTTATTTGAGTAGAATTCAAAATAGTTCGAATTGTATAATCGAAAATTACTACTATTGGTAAACGACCCAACGCTATTTGATTATAATTCAATTCGTGACGATCGTAAGTAGAAAGTTCATATTCCGCAGTCATTGCTAAACAGTTTGTTGGACAATACTCAACACAGTTACCACAAAATATACAGATTCCAAAATCAATACTGTAATTACGTAATCGTTTCTTACGAATATTAGTTTCTAATTTCCAATCAACGACGGGTAGATCTATAGGACATACACGAACACATACTTCACAAGCAATACATTTATCAAATTCAAAATGGATTCGACCGCGGAACCGATCCGCGGTGATTACTTTTTCATAAGGATATTGAATAGTTATGGGTAAACGATTTACGTGGGATAAGGTAATCATGAAACTTTGACCAATATACCTTGCAGCTCGTACTGTTTGTTGCCCATAATTTATGAACCCAGTTACCATAGGGAACATATTGTAAATATATAGATTATTCTTTTTTTATTTCTCTTGTTCGATCCAATTTGTGAATATAAGATATCATAGCCTTTTACAGTGAAAATAGTTGAAAAGAAGTTGTTAATAATAGATTACCCAGAGAAATAGGTAAAAGAAATTTCCATCCAAGATTCAACAGCTGGTCCATTCTTATCCTAGGTAAAGTCCACCTTGTTGTGATAGGAATGAATAAGAACAAATAAGTTTTAGCTAATGTAATAAAGATCTCAATTGTTAATTCAAAAACACCGTATAGTTTATTTATTTCAAAAAACTCAGAAAGAAATATGTGCGGAATAGAGATAGTCCAGCCTCCTAAATAAAGAACTGTTACAAATAATGAAGAAACTAATAGGTTTAAATAAGAAGCAACATAAAATAAACCAAATTTGATACCGGAATATTCGGTTTGATAACCTGCTACTAATTCTTCTTCTGCTTCTGGTAAATCAAAAGGTAATCTTTCACATTCTGCTAGGGAAGAAATTAAAAAAATAATAAAACCAATAGGTTGACGCCACAAATTCCATCCCCAAAACCCATATTTTGATTGGGCCTCAACTATATCAACTGTACTTAAACTATTAGATAATCATAGTCGATGATACCATCACAGTTTACATCGCTATTCCAGAACCGTACATGAGATTTTCACTGCATACGGCTCCTGGAGGACCTTAAATAAATTTAAAGATCGAGTAAGTTTTCTTTTGTTTTGATATCTTTTTAAGATGCGGAAAGTAAACCAATTTTGTACGATCTCGAATTAGACCACTTGAATTCTGTTTGTTATGCTTTAAAAATTTGAGATATTTTTAAATTAATATACCTTAAAATGCTTCTGAATTCATCTCGTCCTTTGATAATTTTAAAAATCTTTTGAAATTTCATTTGTTGAGTAATAACTTAATTCTTCTATCAAATACTCGTTATAAAGATATCCAAACCCCCCCCCTTTTTACAAACGAAAAAATTATACATTAATTAATAAATTCTTATATGAATTCTATCTATAGAACTATGAATCTAGAACGAATAAAAGTATAAAAAAAGAATAAAAAGCAAGTTTTTGTACTGTAATTGTATTTATTCTTTCTCTTTTTTTTGCCGTTTCTATGTCTTCTTTCTGTTTCTGCGAAAAGTTAATTTACAAAATCAAAATAAAGGATTATTTCGTTTTCAATAGTCATTGATTTAATCGACGAAGAGAAGCATACTCTGGATCGGAATTATAGGGAGTGCTGCTTAATCATTTCTACTAACTTAAAGCCCCAAATAATATTCATTGTACATTATGCGGAAATATTCTTATTTTTTTACATAATCCCCATTACAAATCCTTTGTGTATCTTGGTGTTTCTACTCATCCACTCGTTTTTGTTCAATAATGCTTTACGTTAAAGTAATTAATGTATGATAATCCATAGAAACGATAGTGAAAACTCACTATAGTGTATCTTTTTAGCCCGCTTCAAGTCAGGATGACGAGTTAGTTATCCAATCTTGGGGCAAAGTCTTTCGTTTGCTTATGTTTATTTCTATGCGTCTCTCTAACATTTATTTTATACATCAGAAATGAGACTTAATTTTTTGACAGCTAGTTTAAGCTGTTTTCTTTCACTCATATAACTCTTGGGTTTAGTTCATTCATCGGAATATTGAATAAAAAATGAAGATATTTAGTCAACTTGTTTCGTCTTCCTACTATAGTAAGAACTAGACAATTTTTTTTTACTTAACGAATCGCACGTAGAGATATTGATAACACACATAAAGTTAAAGGTATTTCATAACTAATCGATTGAGCAACAGCTCGTAGACCACCTAAAAAAGAATATTTATTATTTGACCCATATCCTGACATAAGAAGTCCAATAGGAGCAATACTTGAAATGGCAATCCATAAAAAAACACCGATATTGAGATCCGATAAAACAAAGCGAGAACTAAAAGGAACTACCAAATAGCTTACTAAACTGGATATAACCACTATGGAGGGGCCGATACTGAATAAACGAGTATCCCCTCTAGACGGAAAAAGGCTTTCTTTGAAAAGAAGTTTTGCCCCATCAGCTAAAGCTTGCAAAACTCCTAAAGGCCCGGCGTATTCTGGTCCAATACGTTGTTGCAGCCCTGCGGATATTTCTCTTTCTAACCATACAATTACTAGTATACCCATTGTTATTCCCAATACAGGAGTAAAAACAGGAAAAAGTATCCAGAGAATTCCATAAGCCTGTTTTAAAAATTCCAATCTAGAAAAAGAATTGATATCTTGTACTTCTATTCTATCAATTATCATGTTAACGATCAACTTCTCCCATAATAATATCTATGCTACCTAGTATTGTCATAATATCAGCCAATTTCATTCTTTTAACTAACTGAGGAAGAATTTGCAAATTAATAAAACCTGGTGGTCGAATTTTACACCTCCAAGGAAACCCACTCTGATCCCCTATCAAAAAAATTCCCAATTCTCCCTTTGGAGCTTCAACTCTCACATAGAGTTCTTGTTTCGGCAATTCAAATGTAGGCGAAGGTTTTTTACTAATAAATCGATAGTCAAAGTCATTCCATTCCGGATTCCTTTCTATATCAAAGTATCGGATTTCTAAATTCTCATATGGACCCCCCGGAATTCCTTCTAGAGCCTGTTGAATAATTTTTATGGATTCTGTCATTTCCCCAATGCGGACTAGATATCTAGATAAAGAATCCCCTTCTTTTTGCCACTGTACTTCCCAATCAAATTCGTCGTAACACTCATAATGATCAACTTTACGGAGATCCCATTGTATTCCAGAAGCTCGCAGCATTGGTCCTGATAAACCCCAATTTATTACCTCCTCCCGTCCAATAATGCCTACCCCTTCCACTCGTTCTAAAAAAATGGGATTTCGTGTAATCAGTTTTTGATATTCTGTAACTCCTGTTAAAAAATACTCGCAAAAATCTAAACATTTATCTATCCAACCATAAGGTAAATCGGCCGCAACTCCTCCAATACGAAAAAAATTATGCATCATTCTCATACCAGTGGCAGCTTCAAATAAATCATATACTAATTCTCTTTCTCTAAAAATATAGAAAAAAGGAGTCTGCGCTCCAATATCTGCCATAAAAGGACCAAGCCATAACAAATGCGAAGCGATACGACTCAACTCCAACATAATTGTTCGGATATAGCTGGCTCTTTTAGGTACTTGGATATTTCCGAACAACTCTGGTCCGTTTATGGTTATAGCTTCTGTGAACATAGTAGCTAAATAATCCCAACGCGTAACATAAGGCAAATATTGTATAATTGTTCGGTTTTCCGCAATTTTTTCCATTCCTCGGTGTAAATATCCTAATATTGGTTCACAATCAATAACATCTTCACCATCAAGAGTAACGATGAGTCGAAGAACACCGTGCATTGATGGGTGGTGGGGTCCCATATTTACTATCATGGGGTTTTTTCTTGTAGCAGGTATATTCATAGGGTTTTACGGGATTCCTTTTTTCATGAATTATTGAAAGTTATAATAAGTTTATTAAAATTCAAGATCTACTAAATCAAATAATTTAAAAGGATCCTTCAAACTCAAATTAACGCGTTTTTGATTCGCGAATATTTAACTGATTAATTAATTGTTTATAACGTATTCTATTTTTCTTTGACAAATAAGACAGCATCCTTTGGCGTTTTCCCAAAATTTTCCGGAGGCCCCTCTGAGATAAAAAATCCTTTCTGTGCAATTCCAAATGTGAAGAAAGTTTTCGTATCCTATTAGTGAGCCCTAGTATTTGAAATGCAGCAGAACCCCTGTTCTCGTCTTTTTTTTCGTGCGAAATAACTGAGATAAATGACTTTTTTACCATAAAATTAAATCGTACCCCCACAGTCCTTTAATTACAAAAATATATATATTTTTTTTTTTTCAATAAAAAAAGTGCTTTTTTTATTTGGTATACACACTAAAATAATCTTAATTTTGTTAAAAATTACTGATTGTAAAATGGTATTCTAATAGGTAGACAAAAAGAAAGTTGTCTACACTCACAAAAGATAAATTTTATACTAAAAAAAAAATATAAAGCATATTTTTTCATCATTTTATGTCATTTAATTTGTATCATTAATTAGAATAAAATGTAAAACAAAGTTATGTGCGCATATCTTTGTATTCATATAAAAATAAAGCACGGGAAATAAAAGCAATCCATATTTTTTCAGTACGTACATCAATTCATTTTTCAAATTGTGGATACATATGTATCCTTAGGAGACCGAAACGGCTGCTATTATTAGTATCAAACCAATAACGGTTCATACAAGCAAAATCTTCTAATCGATAATTAGGCCAAATAAAAAATTTGAATTTAATCTGTGTATTTGTCTCTCTTTTTCTTTTATTCAAAGCTAGACTCTTTACTCGATTTTCAGTCCAAAACAGCGCATTTATAGGCGGAACTTTTTGATTTATCGAATCAAAACAAATTAGAATTCTGAATTCTCTACGACGTCTAGGGGATAAAATACTTTCAGGAACAAGTAACTCAAAATAAGTATTGTCTCGCTTTTCTACCATCTTTTGAGGTTTTCGAATTAAGTCATCATAATTTTTCTTATCAACATGGACTTTTTTTCGGGACCTTTGATTAATAGCGTGGTTGCTATTATAAACCACCGAAATACCGATAGTTTGTTGCATAATAAAGTGTCCCGCCCTTTTTAGACACAGACGAAGGGGTTCAATAAGTAATATTCTTTTTTTAAGTAATTTTGAAAGAATTAAATTTTTATGAATCTTTAAAATATCCAGACTAATTTCCCTCTTTTGAATAGAGGCTATAGCAATTTCTCTTGGGTTTAGTAGTCTAAGCAGGAGACAATATACGTTAATATTATTTATTATTTTTTGATTTAAAAAATTATTCCATCTCAATTGAAAAAGCAAATATCTTTTTAGTACGAAATCCAATTTAGCGCCCATATTATTCTTATATTCTCTTTTTTTTTTCTCTTTTTTTAGCTTTGATATCATATAATTTTTTTCAATATATTTTTCATAGTTTACTAGAGTTGATTCAAAATTTGGCTGGACTATGCATTCTTTTTCCCTTTGATTTTTTTTTTTTAATGAAAAAATGGATAAAAAAATATCCATTTTTTTCTTTACAGTAGTATTTTTACTAACATTTGCATTAAAATTTAAAAGGAGCAACTTGATTGGGATTGGTTTAATTTTATACGAAAAAGAGAGTACCAAAAATTCTGGAAAAAACCAAAAAGGTAAATTAAATATGGAACAATTTAGTATTTCTTCATTCATTCTCATCCAATCAAAAAGTTTTTTATTATTATTGTAGGGCCCGCTCCCTTGATTTTGATAACCCGTGGGAAAAAAACTAAATTTATTTTCAATTTTATAAATTTTTTTAGTTTTATAATTATTAGTTCTAATCTTAGTATATTTATTACTGTCAGTATCAGTATCCATATTTTTGCAGACCTGAGTCCCTATGTTCTTTATAAAACAAAAATTGAGAAATATCCAATGAAAAATTTTTCTATTCCTGTTTTTCTTTATATGAATAATATTATCTTCGGCTTTATAATTTTGGACCAAAATACCTGCTAGAATATTAAAAGATTGGCGTTTACTTTCAGCATAATTATAAAAAATATATTGGTTATTATTTACTTGTAAAGATAATAAAGAAATCGAGGAATTCCTTTTATCTTCATACTTAATAAAATTATATGAAAAAAGATTGTATTTATATTGTTTTTTAAAGTTAATTAATTTATTGTTTTTTTTTATAGAGTGGTGGTTAACTTTATTTAGATTTTCTTGTGATATGAATTGAGATAAATCCTCTTGATAATAATCTTTTAACCTATTTTTACATTGATATATCGGTCGAAAATTGCGGAGGTTCTTATGGTTTGATTCAGAATGGAATATTTCATATGTTCTAATAAAATAATTCTTTATTTCATTTTTAAGAAAAAGGGAGTTTCCGTTAGATTGAAATACAAATCTTAATCTTACCTGATATAAATTAAAAAACTTCAAAAAAGCGTTTTGTGATAATTTGTAAAATACATATGCTTGTGACAAAGAAGATAAGTCATAAAAAGACTGCAACCTCTTATTACTCATATTAGAAAGGGCCTTTGTTATAGTATAAATAAATAGAGTTATTCTTTTGTTTGTTTTATCAAATTTTTCTTGATTTGTCTCATTATTGTAAATATAGTTAGTATAGCAAATGTATTTAGTAATTTTTTTTTGTTGTTTCAAAAAAAAAAGGTGTACAATTTCTTTATAAATATTTTTTATATATATAAGGATATTTCTATGTATCCTTTCAAGTAAAAAGTTTATAAAATAAGTTGTTTTACTAATTAGTCGAACATTTCGTTTTTTTAAAAGTTTCAAAAAAGTCTTTGGTGATTCGAGTCTTTTATCAAAATTCTTTTTGTTCAAACTGTTATTTATATGTAGGCTTCGAAATTCTTTTTTATTGTCGTTTGAAACTTTTTGTATTTCATTTATGATTGTGCTTGTTCTAGGAACAAGCCCTTGTATTTTTTGTTTTGTCAACGCTGTGGAATTCGTAGATTGAATATTAATGCCGGATTCCTCAATTATCTCATTATTTTGTATAAAGTTTTGTTCATTTTTGTTTTCACTCGATTTGGATATTTCTTTCAATCTAAATAATGGAATTTTTTTGATTTTTGGTAGTCTTTTTTTTTTTTTTAAAAATAGGATTCGTTCTTTTAAAATTTGTATAATTCTAAAAAAGCTCTTTTTACATTTTTTTTTTAGTTCTTTAAAAATAGGTTCAAAAAAGGAAAGTTGTTTTCGTGGAGAACCAAAAGGAAGTTCAGTTTCCATTCCCCAAACTGTTAAAAAAAAAAAATCCGTTTTTTTTTCTTTATTTTTCAGTGGATAGGTTTTTCGTTCTAGTAGCTTAGATTTGTTCCAAATTTTAAGATGAAAAGGAAATAGGATCTTTATTTGAAGACCTTGTGTTAACCAGTTTTTAGGAAATTCCTTTTCTGATAATGGAACAGCGCTATAAGTGCATTTAACATGCATTTCTTTACGCCACTCCATAAAATCCTCGGACCATTCAGGAAATTTAAAGAATAAAATACGAGTAATATTTTTAACTATTATCAATGATGGTAATATTATATATTTTCTCAGAATTGACTGGCTTAGTAACACAAGACTCCTTATTATTTGAGCAATTACATATCTATCCCAGGTTTCGGCTATTTTTATACGTGTTTTTTCTGTTCTTTTTCTTTTTTCTTCTTTTCTTTTGTTAGCTGCTTTTTTTTTAGTACTCTCGTTTTCCTTTTTCTCTGTACAATATATAATATTGAATTCTTTATTTTTCCATATAAAATTTTTTATTTTTTCTTTTATTGGTTCATAAATATTAAAAGAAAGCTCTTTTTCCATTCGATCCAAAAAAGTGGGGGAATTCGTATTAGCTTCAAATGATTTACAAATAATTGTTTTACGTCTTTGTGCTCGGATTGAACCTGTAATTAAATTTCGTCGAAAATCCGGTTGTTGTGAATAACGTATTAAAGAAATCTTGTCTATTCGATCATTATTAAGATCTTGGGGATTACTAGAAGTATTGCTATCTTTTAGATCATCATTTAAAATCACTATACGTTTGCTTTTTCTTGAACGAATGGTAGGGTGCTTTCCTAAAAGGTCTGTATTTTGTTCTTCGTATTGTTCCAAATTGTTGATTAATCTGTATGACCACCGCGGAACTTTTTTTATGATTTCGTTTAACTCAATAAGATTTTTTCGAATTTTCTTGCCGTTAGAATTCGTGTGAACATTTTCAAATATAATTTTTTTTTTTCGCTCTGTTGAATTAATTCTTACTCGTTTATATTCAAAAAAATTTATATTTTTTTTGAAATTGGATGTTCGTTTTTTAAAAAAGTCATTAATGAAATTCACCAAAAAACTTATTTCTTTTTCTAATGATTTTTTTTTTATTCTATCAATTTTTTTTTGTTCCTGTTGAAATTCTAAGTAATTAATAATAAGAAAGACGCCAAAAAGTTTATTTATCCAACCCCTTTCTATGTAATTTTGTATGGAATTTTTATATTTGATTGAAAGCCAAAACAATTTTAGCATTTGTCCACGGGAAGCACCCTTTAAGAAAGGGTCATATACCTCAGGTAAATATATATTTTTTTTATTATTGCAATATTTGCATAATCTATGTCTGTTTTCAAGTCGATCGAGAATCGGAGAATTACTCCCTAAAATTTTATCTATATTCTTAACTATATATATAAATTTGTTGGTTTTATTTTTTATTTTTTCTTTATTATTATAACGCCAAAGATTCTCCAATTCATTAAAGGGGCGTTTCTCTTTTATAAATATAGAAAGCTTTCGTTCTATCATTTCGAAAAAGGTGGACAAACTAGGTGGGTGCGTAAAACATATTTTATCTTTTCCAACACTTTGACATGCATGAAAAAAATATTGTGACATCTCATTTTTTAAGGTTATAGAAATCGATTCTTTTAATTTATAGGTTTTTATAGACCGAAACGGCCGATTCCATTTTTTATAGTTAAAAAGAATAGTCACAAAAGGTTTTTGAAAGCGAAAGTTGTGTAATTTTTTTTTTTCTTTAAATATTTCTAACTTCGAATTTTCTTGATTCCGATCCACATTCAGATAATAAGTTTCATAAACGGGTCTGTTTTTATATTGTGTCTCTTTCAATAGGAATTCATCTTTTGTTTTTTCCTTCCCATTCACTCGTATCTCTTCCCTTTCATCGATTTTGTACGGATCCTCCTTTTCTTCCCAAAAAAGGGAAGGAGAAGGATCTTCTTCAGTGGATCCCTCTTGTTCCTGTTTAGTCCCCTTCGTTTCTGAAGTTGTTTCTATTTCTGTTT